TGTCGGAGATTCAAAACTTATTCTATTCTTTTTTCTTTCTAAAAAAGAAAAAATGAAAAGAATCCAATGGATTTAAAATTATAACTTTTTCTTAAGTAAATTTATTGCAAAATGCTTATGTACAGTGCTCAATATCTGTTTTACATCTTCTGTGCGAAAATATTCCATTTTCATAAGATCTTCTTGACTGTGACTCAAAAGGTCCAATAATGTATGTATATTGGATCTTTTGAGACAATTATAGGTCCTGGAAGACAATTCTGATTGGTCAATAAAAATACATGTCAAAGGAATTCCTTTTTTGTTTTTCTTGAGATTAGTAAATTTGTCTTGAAAAGAAAAAGGGGGTAGATTCCATCTGTTTTCATTTTCCTTGAAATTCATGTCCCCTTCCTCTGCATGTAGAAAAGGAATCAATAAATCAATCAAATTACGAGAAGCTTCATAAAGTGCTTCTTTAGGAGTTAAACTTCCATTCGTCCATATTTCTATAAAGAGTATCTCTTGTTTTTCATTCCCATTCCCATAAGAATGAATACTATGATTCGCATTTCGAACAGGCATAGATACAATATCTATAGGATAACTTCCATCGTGAGAGTCATTTGTGGATTTCATACGATATCCGCGATCTCTCTTGATTTGTAATTCAATACACAAATCAATTGGTTCTGTCAGATTAGCTATATGCTGTGTCGTGTCAACTATTTCTACAGAAGGTGGTGAGATGATATCTTGAGCTGTTATGTATTTTGGACCCCTGACACAAATGGATGCGTTCCTAACTCCATAAAGATTACTTCTCAATACAACCTCTTTCAAATTGAGTAAAATCTCATGTACTGATTCTTCAATACCTGCTATCGTAGAATATTCATGCAGCACATTTTCAGATGTTGCACGTGTGATACATGTTCCTTCTATTTCTCCAAGTAAAGCCCTTCGTATGGCAATACCTATGGTATCGGCTTGACCTTTCATAAGCGGGGACAGAACGAAACGACCATAATAAAGACGCTTGCTGTCTACTCTTGATTCAACACATTTCCACTGTAGTGTTCGAGTGGATCCTACTACGTCTTCTCGAACCATACTCTTATTTTTCTTTTCTTTATAATTATTGGATCAGAATCATTGAATCATTTATTTCTCTTGGAATCTCTTGAATTCTTATTTCTACACACGTCTTTTTTTAGGGGGGCGACATCCATTATGCGGCATGGGTGTTACATCACGTACGAAACTTAATAGTATCCCATTTCTACGAATAGCTCGTAATGCCGCATCTCTTCCGAGACCTGGACCTTTTATCATAACTTCTGCTCGCTGCATACCCTGATCAACTAATGTACGAATAGCATTAAATGCTGCGGCTTGAGCAGCATAGGGTGTTCCTTTTCTTGTGCCTCTGAATCCAGAAGTACCTGCGGAAGCCCAAGAAACCACCCGACCTCGTACGTCTGTAACAGTTACAATAGTATTATTGAAACTCGCTTGAACATGAATAACTCCTTTTGGTATTCTACGTTCATTCTTATTTGAACCAATACGTGCATTCTTACGTAAACTAATTTTTGCTATAGGTTTTGTCATATTTTATTAGATTATATTTATAAGAATAAAATAAAAAGAAAAAAGAATCAGAAATCTACAGAAAGAGACGGGGATATCCATTTCATATGAAAACGAATCCTTTCTTATTTCTTTTTACATGTACATGGGTTTTCTTTTCAAAAGAAAAATGAAAAAGTTCTTTACCCCTGTCTCTGTTTATGTCTCGGATTGGAACAAATAACTATAATTCGCCCCCGCCTACGAATCAAGCGACATTTTTCACAAATTTTACGAACAGAAGCCCTTATCTTCATATTTATCATTCCTTACTTTCATTCTAAATCTATTTTTTTTTTGAAAACAAAAATCAGTTTATTGCATTTTGGAACTTTGAATTATATCTCTACGAAAAGAATGTTTAAAAGAATGATCTAATCGTTCGAATCTTTTTTGCGAAGTCTATAAATTATACGTCCCCTGGTTGAATCATAACGACTCATTTCAATTTTGACTCTATCTCCGGGTAGTATACGTATAAAACTGCGCCGGATTCTCCCTGAAATATAACCTAGAATTAGATCTTCATTATCTAATCGAACTCGGAACATACCGTTGGGTAGTGATTCAGTAATTAAACCCTCATGAATCAATTTCTGTTCTTTCATTCCAGAGAACCCCCTTTAAGTATTAACTAATAGAGGAAGAGTTCTATAATTCACTTCTCCTCTCGATTTTACAAATAGTAAGTTCGAGAGAAAATTAGGGTATCCTAGGAGAATTACCATATATAACACAAAATTTCTCCTCCAATTTTTTCTAATCGAGCTTCTCGATCTGTTATTATACCTCGAGAAGTAGAAAGGATTACAATTCCCATTCCACCTAAAATCTTAGGAATTTGTTGATAGTTGGAATATATTCGTAGACCAGGTCGGCTGATACGCTTTAAATTGATTTTATTACCTTTCCTAGTCTTTCTATGTCGTAAGGTTGAAACCAAGAAATTTTTTTGACTTTCTTGATGTTTTCGAACATTTTCAATAAAACCTTCTCGTAAAAGTATTTTCACAATGTTTTTAGTGATATTAGTAGATACTATTTTAACTCTTCCCTTTTGATCTATGTCAGCATTTCTTATAGAAGTTATTATATCGGCAATAATGTCCCTACCCATGATGAACTATAGTTATTGGTGCCCCCTAATTTTGATATAGTCAACATGCTTCTTTTTTGTTTTATTTTTTATTGAATTCTTTTTTTTCATTATTATAGATTCTCAAAAATTATTATAAATTTAAAATATATACATGAGACACACACAATCTATTAATCGGATCTATTTCAGATATTCTAAGATTCTATTCTATATATAGATAGAAAGATAGGATATATCCTATTTTCATCTATAAGACTTCGGGTGCTAATGAAACGATTTTAGTAAAATTCAACTGTCGCAATTCTCGAGCAATTGCACCAAAAATTCGAGTTCCTTTTGGATTTCCTTCTTGATCAATGATAACCGCTGCATTGTCATCATATCGTATTATCATGCCGTTGTCACGTTTGAGTTCTTTACATGTGCGTACAATCACAGCTCTAATTATTTCTGATCTTTCTAGAGGCATGTTGGGCACTGCTTCTTTGATTACAGCAACAATAACATCGCCAAGATGAGCATATCGGTGATTACCAGTTCCTATGATTCGAATACACATTAATTTTTGAGCTCCACTGTTATCCGCTACATTCAAAAGGGTCTGAGGTTGAATCATATCATTTTTATTTTAATCTCTTATTTCAAGATAATGGAAAAAAGAAATATTGTCTGTCCAGAGATAAAGAAATCCGTGGTTGTTTTTTATTCTTAATACTCCTTCTTATTTTACTTTTGTTTACCTATCCTGAAATAATAAATTGAGTTCGTATAGGCATTTTGCATGCAGCTATTTCCATAGCTGCTTTGGCTACAGCTTCAGATACTCCACTCATTTCATAAATTATTCGGCCCGGTTTAACAACGGATACCCAATATTCGGGGGATCCTTTGCCCGAACCCATACGTGTTTCTGTAGGTCTTACAGTAACAGGTTTGTCAGGAAAGATACGTACCCATATCTTTCCACCACGACGCGCATATCGTGTCATTGCTCTTCGCCCTGCTTCTATTTGTCTAGCTGTGATCCAAGCAGGTTCAAGTGCCTGAAGAGCGTATCTGCCAAAACAAATATGATTGCCTCGGCAAGATATTCCCTTCATTCTACCTCTATGTTGTTTACGAAATCTGGTTCTTTTAGGGTTATAGTTGATGGTTGTTTCTGAATTCCATCTCTACTGCAGAGCCGGACATGAGAATTTCTTCTCATCCAGCTCCTCGCGAATGAAATGATTCAATAAAATTAATATTACATAGAAATATGTATTTTATTCTATCAAAAGACAAAAGAAAGAATATACTCATTTTTTTATATTTAATTTATATTTAATTTGTTACATAGGCAGGCTGTATATATAACTTATATAACTAGATAACTAGGCGTGTTTTATATATATAAATATAAAATATATAAAGAAAAATAATGTTTCTTTCTTTTAGTAAAATCTCTAAAGTATTTTTCTTTACCTCTATTGAATCACGCCAATAGTCATCCAATAAATGAAATTCTTAAATGAAATAAAAATAAAGAAAGGTTTCGCGGGCGAATATTAACTCTTTCCTCCTTCATTTGTAGGGTCAATTCATGACCATTCAGAAGAAATCCATTTTTTTCTTGGTTCATTCCGCCATCCTACCCAATGAATCCTTAGGATTGATTCGTTTTCAAGAAAATCCTATGTAATCACAGGTTCCATCGTTCCCATAACTTCTCTATTAATACTTAGGCCTGAACTCTGCAATGGAGCTCTCAACAGAATCTGTTATTTGTTTCCGAGTCAATCTCCTCAGTTTTTCTTAACCCGAAGCTCAATTAAATTTTTCTCTATTTTCTATTATTTAGATTCTTTATTTTTCTATCTTAATTACATACTTACATATATAATAGACTATATTATCCATATTGATTAGATTCTTTATATTATTATTTTATTATATTTTTATTGTATATTAATGTTGATGCTTTATAACACTGCCTTTTTTATGGGGTAATTCTTCATAAACCATACATATGGGAATCATATATCATTTAATATCATTTAGATCTTTATTCTCTCTTTCTATCACCCTTCCTTTTTCCACATCCCTTTTTTTTTTCACAATTCATAATCAGATTTCTTTTTTATGAAAAGGATTTCAGTTGCTACAACTATATGGTTTATTCAGTCATATAGTGACTGTTTCTTGGGATCTCGACAATACGAAGCAATAAGTTGGTTATGAGTTTTGAGTTTCTTTAGTTTTGAGAGTTATTAAGTTTATAGTGTGGTCAGCCTATTTTTCTTTTCAGTTTCAATTCTCAATTCTAAAGAAAAAACTAACGAGTCACACACTGAGCATAGCAATTATACTAAAATTTAATTTAAATAAAAGGTAAATCAAATTTTTATTCAATCTTATAGAATTAGAATTGTTCGTTTTTCTTTGATTAAGAAATTAAGAAAAAAATAAGAAAATATTTTCTAAATTTGTTCTATTGATGAGCAGAAAGGCGAGATAAAGAAAGTTCCATTATTCTTATTTTCTTATTCTTGGTTTACAAATATCCAAATTTTGATACCTAAGATTCCATAGATAGTTCTAACTGTATGGGAACAGTGATCAATTTTAGCGCGAATTGTTTGTAGGGGAACCCTGCCTTCTCTGATCCATTCGACACGTGCAATCTCTTTTCCGTCGATACGTCCTGCAATTTGCACTTGAATTCCTTTTGTACCGGTTTGTTCAGTTAATTCAATAGCTTTTTTCATTGCCTTTCGAAATGAGACTCTATTCTTTAATTGTAAAGCTATATATTCTGCGAGAATATTAGGTTGTCCGTAAGGTTTTTCAATTCTTGTGATAGCAATGTTGAGTCTCCGGTTTACAGAATGAAACTCTTTTTGTACATTCATCTGTAATTCTTCGACTCCCCGTGTTCGTCCTTCTATTAATAAATTGGGAAATCCAATATAGATTATGACCTGAATCAAATCTATTCTTTTTTGAATTCCTATATAAGCAATTCCATCGAAACCTGAGGATATTTTCTTATTTTTTTTTACATAGTCCTTAATACAATTCCGTATTCTTTCATCTTCTTGTAGACCCATGGAAAAATTTTTTGGTTTTGCGAACCAAAAAGAATGATGACTTTGAGTTGTTCCAAGCCTGAAACCAAGTGGATTTATTTTTTGTCCCATATTTTTCTAGTATTTTTCCATCCATTTTTTTTTTCTAAATAAGAATCTAAATCTTATATTTTTCTTTTAAAAAAATCTTTATATGACAAGTGGTTTTTTTTATCAGATAACTACGTCCTCGAGCCCGGGGTTTTAACTTTTTTACAATAGTACCTCTATTGACTTCAGCTTTACTAATAAATAAATCAACTTCATTCAAACCCATATTATGACTAGCATTTGCTGCTGCAGAATAAACTAATTTTAAGATTGGATAAGATGCCCTATAAGGCATTAGTTCTAGTATCATGAGTGCTTCCTCATAAGAACGTCCGCGAATCTGATCAATTACTCTTCGTGCTTTGAAAACAGACATACATATATTTTGAGCTAAAACTTTTGCTTCTCTATTTTCGTTCTTTATCATAAAAGTTTTCCCCCGCCAATGAATGATAAGTGCCTAGGTGAAGTATAGTATAAGATAAGTCAGAAAAGTCTAAGTCTTATTAGTATACTCTAAAAAGAAAATAAATATACCTATACTCTTACTAAAATATACCTATACTCTTACTATAAGATAAAAGATAAAGACTCTTAAGTCTAAATACTATTAAGATAAAGCTTTTCTTTTCATATGAATACTTAGTAGAACGACTAACGACGAGATTTATTATCGTTTCTCGCGTGTCTCACGAAAGTGAGAGTAGGTGCAAATTCTCCCAATTTGTGACCGACCATACGATCTGTGATATAAATAGGTAAATGTTCCTTTCCATTATGAATAGCGATTGTATGGCCAATCATTGTGGGTATAATGGTAGATGCCCGAGACCAAGTCACTATGATTTCTTTCTCCTCCCTCCTGTTGAGTTTTTCAATTCTTCCCAATAAATGATTAGCTACAAAAGGATTTTTTTTTAGTGAACGTGTCACGGCTGATTACTCCTTTTTTTACATTTTTTAAATTGGCATTCTATGTCCAATATCTCGATCTTAATCTGAAGTCTAATGATGAATGGAAAAAAGAGAAAATCCTTTAGCTAGATAAGGGAAGGGGCGGATGTAGCCAAGTGGATCAAGGCAGTGGATTGTGAATCCACCATGCGCGGGTTCAATTCCCGTCGTTCGCCCATCACATTATTTCCAATTCCAAAGATTCGATTTTCAATGTTCCTATTTACGGCGACGAAGAATAAAACTATCACTATATTTGTTCCTTTTCCTGCTTCTTCTTCCAAGCGCAGGATAACCCCAAGGGGTTGTGGGTTTTTTTCTACCAATTGGGGCTCTCCCTTCACCGCCCCCATGGGGATGGTCTACAGGGTTCATAACTACTCCTCTTACTACAGGACGCTTACCTAGCCAACACTTAGATCCGGCTCTACCCAAACTTTTTTGGTTCACCCCAACATTACCCACTTGTCCGACTGTTGCTAAGCAGTTTTTGGATATCAAACGGACCTCCCCAGATGGTAATCTTAATGTGGCCGATTTACCCTCTTTTGCAATCAGTTTCGCTACAGCGCCTGCTGCTCTAGCTAATTGTCCACCTTTTCCAAGTGTGATTTCTATGTTATGTATGGCCGTGCCTAAGGGCATATCGGTTGAAGTAGATTCTTCTTTTTTATCAATCAAAACCCCTTCCCAAACTGTACAAGCTTCTTCCAAAGCATACGGCTTTCTAGATGTATATGATGATATCTAGACAGATGGATCTTATATGAATCGTATGATGAAGTACCACGTGAGTGGATATATAGGAATCCAAATCTGCCGAATCACTCATGTTATGATCTTCTACATCCTAGGTCTCCCCGTTCCGTCATCTGGCTTATGTTCTTCATGTAGCATTCAGACCGGATGACTCTATGAAATTACGTCGATACTTCCACATATTACGGGTAACGTAGGAGACATCTCTATTTTTCCCCGGAGGGTCTTTCTAATTACCACTGCTTAACTTTCAATTCGCCTCTGACCATCAAATGAAATGTGAATAACCCGTCCTCCTCTCTTTGAAACAAGGGGCGCTTCCGGTTCTGTGCGCGCTTCAAACAATTTTGTCTTCTCCATATTACCATATCTCTAGAGTCAATAATTTTCTATGAGGAACTACTGAACTCAATCACTTGCTGCCGTTACTCAACAGTTTTCTGTTGAGGTCTATCCCGTAGAGGTACTCCAATTGGATCAGTGATCGATTTCTAGGTTTCGTCGTAAACCTAATTGGTTACTTCCAATTACGTAAATCAATAGTTCAAACCGCACTCAAAGGTAGGGCATTTCCCATTGATATAGGAACTTCTGTACCAGAAACAATGGTATCTCCAATTATAGCCCCTCTGGGATGTAAAATATATCTCTTCTCACCATCCCCATAGTGTATGAGACAAATGTATGCATTTCGATTAGGGTCATATTCTATGGTTACGATTCTACCAGATATCTCTTTTTCATTCCGTCGAAAGTCGATTTTACGGTATAGACGCTTATGACCTCCCCCTCTATGCCCTGCGGTAATGATCCCTCTGGCATTACGACCTTTACCACAACGATGCTGTCCATAGATCAAATTATTTCGTGGATTGGATTTCACTTGACTGTCTACGGCTCCATTGCGTGTGCTCGAGGTAGAAGTTTTGTATAAATGTATTGCCGTGTTATTAAGTATTTTGCTTTAAGTTCTTTTCTCTATAAGAGGTGGAATAGAATAACCCGGTTGAAGCGTAATGATCATACGTCTGTAATGCATTGTATGTCCCATAATAGGTCCCATCCTTCTACCCTTTCCCGGGAGTCGATGACTATTCATAGCTATTACTTTGACACCAAAGAAGAGTTCGACCCAATGCTTTATTTCTGTCCTAGTTGATCCTGATTCGACATTAGAAGTATATTGATTGTTCCCCAATAACCGAATACTTTTTTCTGTAAATACTGCATATTTGATTCCATCCATAAATCCATTTTCTTCCCTATGAGTTCCAGTATCGATAAGAATTCTAGTTCTTACTGTTCATATGTTATGGTATGAATATACCATACCAATTCGCTATGTATGGATGATGAGATTCCATTGATACAGAGTCAATTCCAATAGACTTATTGAATGTTCCCATTGGCGTGCATCCAGCAGGAATTGAACCTACGAATTTGCCAATTATGAGTTGGGCGCTTTAACCATTCAGCCATGGATGCTTAACAGGGATCATCGTACATCGTGAATAACCAAATTCCAATTGAAATGAAATCTTTAGGAGGAATCAATGAAACGACATCAATTCAAATCCTGGATATTCGAATTGAGAGAGATATTGAGAGAGATCAAGAATTCTCACTATTTCTTAGATTCCTGGATCAAATTCGATTCAGTGGGATCTTTCACTCACATTTTTTTCCACCAAGAACGTTTTATGAAACTCTTTGACCCCCGAATTTGGAGTATCCTACTTTCACGTGATTCACAGGGTGCAACAAGCAATCGATATTTCACGATCAAAGGTTTAGTACTGCTTGTAGTAGTGGTCCTTCTATCTCGTATTAACAATCGAAAGATGGTCGAAAGAAAAAATCTCTATTTGATGGGGCTTCTTCCTATACCTATGAATTCCATTGGACCCAGAAAGGAGACATTGGAAGAATCTTTTTGGTCTTCCAATAGAAATAGGTTGATTGTTTCGCTCCTGTATCTTCCAAAAGGGAAAAAGATTTCTGAGAGTTGTTTCATGGATCCGCAAGAGAGTACTTGGGTTATCCCAATAAAGAAAAAGCGTATCATGCCTGAATCTAACCGGGGTTCGCGGTGGTGGAGGAACCGGATCGGAAAAAAGAGGGATTCTAGTTGTCAGATATCTAATGAAACCGTAGCTGGAATTGAGATCTCATTCAAAGAGAAAGATAGCAAATATCTGGAGTTTCTTTTTTTATCCTATACGGATGATCCGATCCGCAAGGACCATGATTGGGAATTGTTTGATCGTCTTTCTCCGAGGAAGAAACGAAACATAATCAACTTGAATTCGGGACAGCTATTCGAAATCTTAGGGAAAGACTTGATTTGTTATCTCATGTCTGCTTTTCGTGAAAAAAGACCAATTCAGGGGGAGAGTTTCTTCAAACAACAAGGAGCTGG